ACTGAACGTGAAACTTTGGTTTCATTCGGCTCCTTTATGGAAGATGTATAAATTCCTATATTAAGACATGAACGAAAAAAAAAATTCCACCCATAACATCTATGTCAGCTTTTCTGTCTGAATGTATTCAGAACAACCCGCTTTCTAGACGATCCCTATAGAAAAGAGGGGGATTATATTATAACAACCTTTCTAGTTACTTCGTTCTCTATTTCTATGTGAGATAATCCTTAGGAAAAGCATTTTGTTTCTACCGAGCTAAAACAATTTGTCGATGTCTCTAGTAAACCAAAGTCATTGTTTAATAGCCATTTTGCTTCAATTTCCGTAATACAAATTCCAAATTAAAGATTTAGTTACGATTAGAAAGCCACTTTCTATCTTTATCCATGGATCCTTTACTCATACTTATTCAATTAGAAGTATTGATCTAATAAAAAAAAAAAATTATGTTTCGTAATCTCATAATCCAATTTTTCAATTTTTAATTGATTCTTGGATACAAATCACGAGAATGTATATTCTTCCTCGAATTTTTCATTGAGAGGTAAAGGATTAAATCCTTTTAAGAAATAAAGTTTTTGGTCGGAATGAAATATTAATCAAACCGAAAGACCCCTTAACTATATAAAGGATTATAGAACGAATCACACTTTTACCACTAAACTATACCCGCTACAATCCGATTATTGTATATAAATGAACCTTTTGTCGAACAAGAAAATGGGTCGTAATAAAAAGTTAAAAGAGTAAAAAGAAAGGATAGGATCATAAAATAATCATGAAAATTAGAGCGTTTACGTGTTGTATCAGAGAACCCAATGAGATTCGGAAAAGATAATTCATTAAATTTCAATAACTAAAACTAAATAACAAGTGTTTTTTTGCCGGAGGTTTTTGACCTAGACGTCTCGACAAAACTACTTAAGCCATAACATACATGAAAATGTATTGTGCAAGAATCCACAGCTCCCTTTTTGTTATTTATTTACTTTACTAAAAAAAAAGGAATAAAGAAAATAAAGAATAAATATAAAAAATTAAGATAAGAAACGACACTTTGATTCGATATCATTTGATTCTATATCATAGAAATCAAAAGAGTTTTTATTTTTACAATCGTAATAACAAGCAAGTATTTTAGTTTTCAAATAAAAAAAAAATTATTTATGATTCGTTGGAACAATAAATGGCGGGCCCGGCCTGGTCAGTACTTAGCCGGGCCGTGGAACTAAAAAGCACTCTCGGATGAAAAAAAATATTATGAAGGGCTCTTTCAATCCTTATTTTTTATAATGTAACATAGTATTATCCTTTTTCAATTGGGAGGAGAGATGGCTGAGTGGACTAAAGCGTCGGATTGCTAATCCGTTGTACGAGTTTTTCGTACCGAGGGTTCGAATCCCTCTCTTTCCGTTTTTGTTGATGACTTGGTATTTTCTTTCGAATTTTTCGCGAGCTCTTTTTATTTTTAATATTTAATAGTTAAAAATGTGTAATAGATAAAATCCTACTAAGAACATTTAAAAATCAAGCAAGGAAAACAAAAACCTTCTCTTTTATTCTTCACGTCCAGGATTACGTCCTGGATCATTAGACAGGAATCCGAAAATAAAGAGAGAAACAAAGAATATCACTACCGTGTAAACAAATAGTTTGAGAGTAAGCATTACATAATCTCCAAGATTTTTTTTAGTAAAAAAGAGAATAGATTCTCCGTTTTTATACCGCATACCCTACTATTTTTTTTTTTATTTTGACACCAAGAAATAAAGTGGGGTGATCCAGATTTTTCGCGGTTGTACAAGAATTTCAATATTTGAATTGAGGGTGTAAGACTTATCTGATCTTATCAATTCTTTTCTTTGAATTTTTTTTTTTTCAATAAATCATGAATTTGTCTAGACATTATTAAATTAAAGATATCATCGAAAACTTACAGCAGCTTGCCAAACAAAGGCTAAGAGAAAAAAAAACAGGGGTATTACTGGCATAACATCTACGATTGGATTTAAAAAAGCGTAGGCCTCGGGCAATTTGGCGACGAAAAAACTACTTGAATAAAGAGCAGAATTAAGACAGATACAGATCAAACTTAATATATTAAGCATAACAAACATTTTGTTCTTGAGGATAATTGTATTTTATTTATTTTGATTGAGTTATTAATAAATTGAGTTTTTTATTATTTTATTATTATAAATATGTTATTATTCATAGAAAAGAAAAATGAATAAAAAGAAAATAAGATAGACCAAAAAACTTTCTTTGATTTGAACTCACCCAATCAAAAATCCTTCAATTCTCAAATCAAAAGAGAATAGAATAAACCATACTTTCATACAATATCTTAATTGAATTATATGTAATGATCAATAAATTCTGTTTAATTCTACGCCTACATGTATAAAAATTCTAGTAATCTATTTTATAGATAATAGATATTTAGACTTGAGTTGACGAACAACCAGTACCAATATTAGTGTTTATTAGTGTCGACTAGAAATGGGGCGTGGCCAAGTGGTAAGGCAACGGGTTTTGGTCCCGCTATTCGGAGGTTCGAATCCTTCCGTCCCAGAACATACCTGACCCACGATCATTTTATTAATCTATAATTTTATTAATCTATAATAAAAAATAAAATATATATCTATATCATAATCTATATCATAATAAAATAGATCAAAATAAAGATTGTCTTTTCGACCAGTCTTCCGTTTAAGAGTATAATATTGTTATAGAATGTGATTCTTATTTCTTTATAGAATGTGATTCTTATTTCTTTTTTTTTTTTTTAATCATATCTTTTTCACAAATTTAATCGAGTTCAAATAACACGCATATGAAACGAAATTTTGATTTGTTAAATATTACTGATTTTACAATATGAAATATGAAAAAATAACAACCTAAATCTTCAATCTTTACTTACATCAGTCTTTTTTTTTATTAATCATTCATGGTTTAATCCAATATGGATTTATCTTTCTCTTAATGATGATAAAAAGCGAATGGTACTTACTGTAAAACCTTATGCAAATAATGATATAGGGTAGGAAACTATTCAATCAATTAAATCTTTTTAATGATTTCTTATGAGTTCTTGGTACTCTAAGAAGTGTGAAATTGTTGAATTTATCCTATCACGTTACTTGAAGATAATTTATCCTATCACGTTACTTGAAGATAGAGATTCAAAATAACTTGTTTATTCGTGTTTATTTATTCATGTTATGTTAGTTATAATTAAAAAAAAATTATAAACAATGGGGTTAAATTGATTGAATTCTTGTTGAGACTTCGTCATACATTATCCATTCTTCATATAGAAGAAAAAAGTATAGATTATTATGTACCGACTGAACCGATGATTATTCACGATTCCATAATTGAATCAATTACATACTGGTTCCAAACGGAAGGAATGTTATGGTAAAACTTCGTTTAAAACGATGTGGCAGAAAGCAACGTGCGACTTGAAGGACATGATCAGCTGTGGATTCTTACATCCACCACTTTTTTATATTATATAGGAACGAAAGTGCTCTTGGCTCGACATCATTTGTTCTGTTCCACTGGAACCCTCATTTTTGAGAGTGTTGCCATGTAAATAGTACACGATGGAGCTCGAGTAGAACGTATTGATTAATTTCTCAAGGGCAAGAATCTAAGGTTAGTATCGATCAATAAATTGGAACAACTTCGTAAGTATATTTTAGATATATAAATCTAAAGGATCCAATTCGATAAAATTTAAAAGTTAATTTTGTTGGAATTGGTAAAACTCTTTTGATCAAATCAAAAGTAAAGTGTATTACGTAGGAATCAACCATTCATACGATTCTTTGATAGAAAGAAATCACAAAAAATGGTATGTTGCTGCCGTTTTGAAACGATTTAAAGATCACCGAAGTAATGTCTAAACCCAATGATTCAAGGCAAAGATAAAGATCCTGGAACAAGGAAATACCGTTTTCAATTGTCTCAACAACTAGATCATATTTAAGAATCAAAATAGATTCTAAAGGAGACAGACAAAAAGGGTTAGAGACCACTCAATAAATTTAATACCTAAAAGGTTTCTTTTGAATTATTTGAGAGTTATTCAACTTGAGTTATGAGGATACAAATAATTTTTTTTTTTGGGGGGGGGGGGAGACTACGAAAAAGTATTTAAACTAAAATCAATAATATAATGAATTTGATGATTTTATGGATCTATTTGATATTATGATTCTATACATAGACATAATTTAGACATAGACATAATTTAGAATTTTCTCGAGCCGTACGAGGAGAAAACTTCTTATACGTTTCTAGGGGGGGGGAGTATTGTTCATCTATCCCAATGAGCCATTTATCGAATCGTTGCAATTGATGTTCGATCCCGACGAGAGGGAAGAGATCTTCGTAAAGTGGGTTTTTATGACCCGATAAAGAATCAAATCTATTTAAATGTTCCTGCTATTCTATATTTCCTTGAAAAAGGTGCTCAACCTACAGGAACTGTTCATGATATTTCAAAAAGGGCGGGGGTTTTTACGGAACTTCGCCCTAATCAACAAATAAAATTCAATTAATGAAATAAAAAAAATGTGGATGATTTGTATATAGCCTTGTATAACCTTTTTGTTTCTTTGCTATTTCCTCTTTTGTTCTATTTATATCATACTAAATTTATTATTGTTACTATAAAAGAGTGTCTTTTATAACGACAAAAATCTATTTAAATTTTATTGATATAAATTTTATTGATATATAGAAAATAGATAGAAAAAGATTAAGTGAATAAATAAATGAAGTAATCGGGTCTATAAATATAAAATTTTGAGATTACTGTCAATGAGTTAAGGAACAAATAAAAAAACACAAAGGATTTCACTTGCTTATTTTAGTGAATAAACCTCATTTTTTTTACTTTAATTTTTTTTTCCACCAATATTGTATCAATGTTGTGTTGTATAGAAATATTATATATAGTGCCAATCCAACACAAGTCC